GCGTATCGACGGAAAAGAAATTGCGCGTGTCGAATGGATCAGAGAAGGCAGGGTTCCCCTCCAAACCATTCGAGCTAAAATAGATTATTGTTCTTATACAGTTCGAACTATATATGGAGTTTTAGGGATTAAAATTTGGATATTTATAGACGGGGAATAATAAAACTTTACTTGTCTTTCCCTTCTATCCAGTAATGGAACAAAAAAATAAAAATTCGTTCCTTTGTTTATGTTCAATCAAAACAAAACCAAAATGAACAATTATAATTCTATAAGATTGAATAAAAAGCCCTATTGAAATAATAGCTATGCTTAGTGTGCGACTCGTTGGTTTTTTAGGGTTATAGGATTAAATAAAAAAAAAAGACCAGCCTTTTTTTTTGTATAAACAAATAACTATAAAACTAATAACCAACTCATCACTTCACATTATCTGGATCCAAAAAACCAGTCAAGATATGATATATTGGTCATATCACTGTAGCAACTGAAATCTTTTTTGCATAAACAAAAGAAAAATAAATCTGATTCTAAATTGTGAAGCGAAGAAGAAATATGTGGATAAACGGAAGGGTGAAAGAAGGGGAGAAAAAACAAAAACAACGATATAAAATTCCATCCAATATGTAAGGTTTACGAGTCATCTCATAAAAAATAAAAAAGCAATGTAATAAAGCATCAATCAATATGGATTCATAAAAATAAAACGAATCCGTTCATAGAACAAAAAAAATAAGAGCTTCGAGCCAATAAAGACTAAGAAAATTGGCTCAAGAAAAAATTTCATTATGAGCTCCGTTGTAGAAATCAGACCTAACCATTAAGTAAGAAGCGATGGGAACGATGGAACCTGTGAATCCAAATCTATTGAAAACAGACTCATTGATCGGGATGGCGAAACAAACCAGAGACTAATTCCTTCATCTATTGGGAAAATAAAAGTCATGAGTTAACCCTACAACTAAAATAGCGACGAAAAGAGTCAATATTCGCCCGTGAAAACTTTATCTTCTTGGATTGATAATTTTTGCTCAATCCAATAGGATAAAAAGAAAAACAAAACAAATATTCGTTAGAACAGAAAAAAAGAATATGATATTTAAAAATATCAATTTAAAAATATAAAATATAAATATGCTTAGTTAGCTAAAAAAGCAAGATATACAAATGAATAATAGACATTTTTAAAATTTTATTATTCGCGAGGAGCTGGATGAGAAGAAACTCTCATGTCCAGTTCTGTAGTAGAGATGGAATTCAGAACCAACCATCAACTATAACCCCAAAAGAACCAGATTCCGTAAACAACATAGAGGAAGAATGAAGGGAATATCTTATCGAGGTAATCATATTTCTTTCGGTAAATACGCTCTTCAGGCACTTGAACCTGCTTGGATCACGTCTAGACAGATAGAAGCAGGTCGACGAGCAATGACACGAAATGCACGCCGCGGTGGAAAAATATGGGTACGTATATTTCCAGACAAACCGGTTACAGTAAGACCCGCAGAAACACGTATGGGTTCGGGGAAAGGATCCCCTGAATATTGGGTAGCTGTTGTTAAACCAGGTCGAATACTTTATGAAATGGGTGGAGTAACAGAAAATATAGCCAGAAGGGCGATTTCAATAGCATCGTCCAAAATGCCTATACGAACTCAATTCATTATTTCGGGATAAAAAGAATCAAAAGAAAAAGGTCTTGGGGATAAAAAAACAATAACAGGTGCCGGTTTCTTTCTTTGGACAAACAATATTTCTTTTTTTTTTTTTCTTCACTCTTTGCTTTGCATTGAAAGAATAGATTATAAAAAAATGATATGATTCAACCCCAGACCCTTTTGAATGTAGCGGATAACAGCGGGGCTCGAGAATTGATGTGTATTCGAATCATAGGAGCTAGCAATCGTCGATATGCTCATATCGGTGACGTTATTGTTGCTGTGATCAAAGACGCAGTGCCAAATATGCCCCTAGCAAGATCAGAGGTGGTCAGAGCTGTAATTGTACGTACTTGTAAAGAACTCAAACGTGATAACGGTATGATAATACGATATGATGACAATGCTGCGGTTGTCATTGACCAAGAAGGAAACCCCAAAGGAACTCGAATTTTTGGTGCAATTGCCCGGGAATTGAGACAGTTAAATTTTACTAAAATAGTTTCATTAGCTCCGGAGGTATTGTAAGGTCTTCTAAAATAAGATAATACCATTGGTTATAGTAAAGTATTTGAAAGAAAGAGATTAATAAATATATTCAGAATTTTTAGTAGATTGTGTCTCACACATATGCCTTTAATTTAAATTTAAATTCATAAACAAATAAGTAAAAAAAAACATGTTGATTATATCAAAATTGGGGAGCACCAATAAATTTAATTCACCATGGGTAGGGATATTATTGCTGACATAATAACTTCTATACGAAATGCTGATATGGATAGAAAAAGGGTGGTTCGAATAGCATATACTAATATCACTGAAAATATTGTTAAAAT